TTTTTCGATTCATTTGGCTCTCACGCTCAATTACTTCTGAAACTTATCAGAACTTCCATCTCTTTTTTTTTTTTTAATGTAATGAGCCTGTCCTCTCTTCTCTAGTTATATTCGACTATAAAAATATCGAAACTGATCACTAATCCAAGAAAATAATATTCGGAGGACTCTTCTGACCAAACAAATAATTGTCAGCAAAGTTGTTTCTTTTTTTCCTCAAATCCAAAGAATTCCTCTTACTTTATACATAGGTCATCGATTTAGCATATTGGATAAAAAAGAAAAAAGGGGGTTGAAATACACCTTTTTCTAAGTTTTTTCCAATGAAATAAAAGGTTCAAATCCGTTTTTTATCGACATGAGTGTTTTCTATCGAAAAAAAAAAATTCCAACTCTTCGTTTTGAAACCATTTCTGGATTAACATGGTAGTAGAAAGAGTACCCTGCTTGTATCTGGACTTTAAACGGTTTAGCTTTAACCCTGTTAATGGTTCCACATTATTGGTTGATAGAGAATCAAAGTCGATTTCCCAATGAATCACGAAATGCTATGGTTCTTAAATATGATTTCTTAATTTATTCAGAAGTAATTCGTGGAATCATGCACCTTTTCTTTCCTACTTATATCAAAAAATCAAGTGCAGTTGGTTGAATCCAACCTATTCTTGAAATAAACAACTCGCACACACTCCCTTTCCAAAAAAAATCAATATACCAAGCACTACACTTAGATTTATTGGATTTGTTGCTAAAATATCAGTATTAAACCCGAAACTTCCGGCGGATGACCAATAACCTAAGGAAAGGAAAGGATCGGTTACATTTTTCATATGATCTCCTCTTTCTTATTCTTATAAATAGAATAATTATCTATATTTTCTTTTTTTTTTTTTATTTATTCTATTATTTTCATTTTTCTAAATACTACTAAATAGAATCAAAAAAAAATAGATAATTTAGAAATGGCAATGGATTTTTTTTTCAATTGGAAATTTCCAATACGAATTATACTTATTAGAATTCAGTATCGGATCTTATGTTATGTGAATTTCGAAATATTTCGTTTGTTCCAATACTTCTCAAAAAAAGCTCCATTGGACTAAGAGTAAAGAAAGAAAACGAATTGACATGCCAATTTCTCTTCCCCAAATCGGTCCTTTACATGGTTTTTTGTCCCAACGAATAATAAGAAAATAATAAGAAATGGAAATCGGAATAGAATTCAAAAAAAGCAAGAGCAGAAAACCCAAGGAAATAAAAAAAGAAATAGATATGGACTTTTCTTTGTAGGATTAAACAAAGGGATTCGCAAATAAAAGTGCTAATGCCACAACCAGTCCATAAATTGTTAAAGCTTCCATAAAAGCCAGACTAAGCAATAAAGTACCTCGTATTTTTCCCTCTGCCTCTGGTTGTCTCGCAATTCCTTCTACAGCTTGTCCCGCAGCAGTACCTTGACCAACTCCAGGTCCAATAGAAGCAAGCCCTACGGCCAATCCAGCAGCAATAACGGAAGCAGCAGAAATCAGTGGATTCATGATAAGTTCCTCGCACGAAAACAAAAAAAAATAAAGAAATAGTTAATGATACAATCAACCAAGGAATTATGACTTACTTATTCCATCGATCAAATTTATTCAGTTTTAAAGTAACTAAGAACCCTGAATTGAAATAAAAAAAATATTCGTGAATTATTCGAACTACTTCAATATATCTTTTTTTTTAGCTCCCCTACACGAAATTTTGTGAATCCGTACCCCTTTTATTCTTCCATTTCTTTCTTTTTTCTTTTCTTCCGAATCATTCTTTGTTCTTTAATTCTGGATTTAACTTCATTCAATATTCAACTCAAAATTACAAAATTACAGACGAAACACGAAACAGAAGGGCTTTCGTTGGAATTCCTATATAAATTAACCATAGTAGACCAAATTAGATATATCTTTATTTCATATATACCTAGTTAATATCTAATATCACATATACATGTCTTTCCCCTATAACGTAAACCAACTATTCGTATCTTAGATTAATTCGGAGTCTAGAATCATTCTTAAAAACATCCACAAAAATTGTCTTATAGCGATTAGATTCCATACACCTAGTTCGAACCCCCCTTCCTTTCCTAACTAACTCTCTTTTTGTTTCTTTTTTTTTTTATTTATTTCCTTTTTCGTAAACCCCGATCTTCCCTTTTTATTTCTCATTCTAATTCTCCCACATAGGTACAATCAATCGAAATGACGAACTAAATGACGAATTCGTTAGGCCGAATGATTGCATAGAAATACCAGTATTTGATTGATCTAAGTTCATCTAAGTTATTATTTATTAAATTAGTCCATTTTTTTGGTCAATCGGTGAATTGAATGAAATCAACTGAAACGAGAATCATTCTCTCTACCACGTTTTTAATCACACGTCGTAAACAGATACCAGAAGAATTCTTATTAAGATTATAACAATACTCCCCAATAAACTAATATTTACTAGACCTACT